GTTATCGTAGCTTAAAATAAAGCATTACACTGAAGATGTTAAGATAGGCTCTAGTACAGCCTCGAAAACACAAAGGCTTGGTCCTGACTTTCCTATCAGCTTTAACCAAATTTACACATGCGAGTATCCGCACCCCCGTGAGAATGCCCTGTAGTCCCCCGTCCGGGGACAAGGAGCAGGTATCAGGCACATACCTTCATAGCCCACAACACCTTGCTTAGCCACACCCTCAAGGGAATCCAGCAGTGACAGACATTAAGCCAATAAGTGCAAACTTGACTTAGTTATGGTTAAAAGGGCCGGTAAAACTCGTGCCAGCTACCGCGGTTATACGAGAGGCCCAAGTTGACAGGCTCCGGCGTAAAGCGTGGTTAAGGAACAACAAACACTAAAGCCGAACACTTACTAAGCTGTTATACGCTTACGAAAGTAAGAAGCCCATTCACGAAGGTGGCTTTACTATACCTGAGCCCACGAAAGCTAAGACACAAACTGGGATTAGATACCCCACTATGCTTTGCCCTAAACATTGATAGTTTTACACAACTACTATCCGCCTGGAAACTACGAGCAATAGCTTAAAACCCAAAGGACTTGGCGGTGCTTTAGACCCACCTAGAGGAGCCTGTTCTATAACCGATAACCCCCGTTTAACCTCACCTTTCCTAGTCATTCCCGCCTATATACCGCCGTCGCCAGCTTACCCTATGAAGGCCCCTTAGTAAGCACAATTGGTACAACCCAAAACGTCAGGTCGAGGTGTAGCGTATGGAAGGGGAAGAAATGGGCTACATTCCCTATTATAGCGAATCACGGATAATAATACTGAAACGTGTATCTAGAAGGAGGATTTAGCAGTAAGCAGAAAGCAGAGCGTTCCGCTGAAACTGGCCCTGAAGCGCGCACACACCGCCCGTCACTCTCCCCAAGCATATTTTTATAATTTAACTTAAAACCTTTTACCAGCAAAGGGGAGGCAAGTCGTAACATGGTAAGTGTACCGGAAGGTGCACTTGGCAAAACCAAAGCATAGTTCAAAGCAGAACACCCCCTTTACACGGAGGAAATATTCGTTCAATTCGAGTTGCCTTGATACTGACCCGCTAGCCCAACCTAACCAAAAACAACAAAACACAGTAACTAAACCCAAAGACACAAACGTCTCCATAAACAAACCATTTTTCCCCCCTAGTATGGGTGACAGAAAAGGAACAACGGAGCAATAGAGAAAGTACCGCAAGGGAACGCTGAAAAACTAAATGAAATAAACAAGTGAAGCCCAGAAAAGCAGAGATCATATCTCGTACCTTTTGCATCATGATTTAGCCAGTGCAACCCAAGCAAAGAGCACTTTAGTTTGACAACCCGAAACTTTGTGAGCTACTCCAAGGCAGCCTAATTAATAGGGCCAACCCGTCTCTGTGGCAAAAGAGTGGGAAGACCTTCGAGTAGAGGTGATAAACCTACCGAACTTAGTAATAGCTGGTTGCCCAATAACTGGATAGAAGTTCAGCCTCCCGGCTTCTTTCTTCCCCAACCCCCTACATATATCAACAGATATTGCAAGAAACCAGGAGAGTTAGTCAAAGGGGGTACAGCCCCTTAGAAACAAGATACAACTTTTTTAGGAGGATAAAGATCATATTCAACTAAGGCAAAACATCAGGGTGGGCTTGAAAGCAGCCATCCCATCAAAAAGCGTTAAAGCTCAGACACTTACTATTATAAGCCTCAAGTTTCGACCATTATTTCTTACTCCCCTATATCCTACTGGGCCTTCCCATGCAAACATGGGAGTGATCCTGCTAAAATCAGTATATAAGAAAGCCTAACGGCTTTCTCCCTGCATGCGTGTATCTCGGAAACGGACAATCCACCGAACCTTAACGGACCCAAAAACAGAGGGAACTGAATCACAGATAAAACAACCAGAAAAACACCCAAACAGATAACCGTTAATCCCACACAGGTATGCTCTTAGGGAAAGACTAAAAGAAAGAGAAGGAACTCGGCAAACACACTCAGCCTCGCCTGTTTACCAAAAACATCGCCTCTTGCTAAACCAAAAGTATAAGAGGTCCCGCCTGCCCTGTGACTATATGTTTAACGGCCGCGGTATTTTGACCGTGCGAAGGTAGCGCAATCACTTGTCTCTTAAATGGGGACCTGTATGAATGGCATAACGAGGGCTTGACTGTCTCCTCTTTCAAGTCAATGAAATTGATCTCCCCGTGCAGAAGCGGGGATATACACATAAGACGAGAAGACCCTATGGAGCTTTAGACACTAAAGCAGATCAGCATTAATACCCCAAACACGGGGCACGAATAAACTGAACCCTGCCCTAATGTCTTAGGTTGGGGCGACCGCGGAGAAATAAAAAACCCCCGCAAGGACCGAATGTACTACATTCACAACCAAGAGCGACAGCTCTAATTAACAGATACTTCTGACCAATAAGATCCGGCAACGCCGATCAATGGACCAAGTTACCCTAGGGATAACAGCGCAATCTCCTCTTAGAGCCCGTATCAACGAGGAGGTTTACGACCTCGATGTTGGATCAGGACATCCTAATGGTGCAGCCGCTATTAAGGGTTCGTTTGTTCAACGATTAAAGTCCTACGTGATCTGAGTTCAGACCGGAGTAATCCAGGTCGGTTTCTATCTATGTAATGATCTTTTCTAGTACGAAAGGACCGAAAAGAGGGGGCCCATGTCAAAACATGCCTCACCCCCACCTAATGAAAGCAGCTCAATCAGGCAAGGGGGGCGTCGTCCCCTTGTCTGAGAGAACGACAAGTTGGAGTGGCAGAGCCCGGTCACATTGCAAAAGGCCTAAGCCCTTTGTACAGAGGTTCAAATCCTCTCTCCAACTATGATCTCAACGCTTTTTACACATATTATCAACCCTTTAGCCTACATTGTTCCTGTACTTCTGGCTGTTGCTTTCCTTACACTAGTTGAACGAAAAGTCCTAGGATATATACAATTTCGAAAAGGCCCAAACATCGTCGGGCCTTACGGCCTTCTCCAACCAATCGCCGATGGGGTAAAGCTATTTACCAAAGAGCCCGTTCGTCCCTCAACCGCCTCACCCATTCTTTTTCTTCTCGCTCCAATATTAGCCCTCACCCTCGCCCTCACCTTGTGGGCCCCCCTTCCTATGCCATATCCTATTCTAGACTTAAATCTGGGGATTCTCTTCATTTTAGCACTTTCTAGTTTAGCAGTATATTCCATTCTAGGCTCAGGTTGAGCATCCAACTCAAAATATGCCCTCATCGGGGCCCTACGAGCTGTAGCACAAACTATTTCATATGAAGTCAGCCTAGGACTAATCCTCTTAAACGCAATCATTTTTACGGGCGGTTTTACCCTACAAACCTTTAGCACAGCCCAAGAAGCTACTTGACTCCTCCTGCCAGCCTGACCTTTAGCCGCAATATGATACATTTCCACACTAGCAGAAACTAACCGAGCACCCTTCGACCTGACTGAAGGAGAATCGGAACTAGTCTCAGGCTTCAACGTAGAATATGCAGGAGGTCCCTTCGCCCTATTTTTCCTAGCAGAATACGCAAATATTCTCCTTATAAATACCCTCTCCGCCACCCTTTTCTTAGGTGCCTCCCACATCCCCGCCACCCCTGAACTAACAGCCATAAATCTAATAACAAAAGCAGCACTCCTCTCCTTACTCTTTCTCTGAGTCCGAGCCTCCTACCCTCGATTCCGGTACGACCAACTAATGCATTTAATCTGAAAAAACTTCCTTCCACTCACACTAGCCTTAGTTATCTGACACCTCGCACTCCCCATCGCGTTCGCCGGCCTCCCCCCTCAAATTTAACCACGGAACTGTGCCTGAAGTAAAGGACCACTTTGATAGAGTGTATTATGAGGGTTAAAGCCCCTCCAGCTCCTTAGAAAGAAGGGATTCGAACCCTAACTAAAGAGATCAAAACTCTCAGTGCTTCCATTACACCACTTCCTAAGTAAAGTCAGCTAAACAAGCTCTTGGGCCCATACCCCAAACATGTAGGTTAGATCCCTACCTCTACTAATGAACCCATATATCTTAGCCACTCTACTACTTAGCCTTGGACTAGGAACCACTATTACATTTGCAAGCTCCCACTGATTACTCGCCTGAATAGGCCTAGAAATCAATACCCTTGCCATCCTCCCCCTTATAGCCCAACAACATCACCCCCGGGCAGTTGAAGCTACCACAAAATATTTTCTCACTCAAGCAACAGGAGCAGCTACCCTGCTATTTGCCAGCACTACTAATGCATGATTAACAGGCCAATGAGATATTCTACAAATATCCCACCCCCTTGCAACCACTCTGGCTATCCTTGCCCTCTCCCTAAAAGTAGGGCTTGCCCCACTACATACATGATTACCCGAAGTGCTCCAAGGATTAGACCTAACCACAGGACTCATCTTATCGACCTGACAAAAACTAGCACCCTTCGCCCTACTTCTTCAAATTCAACCTGCTGACCCCACAATCTTGATCATTCTTGGCATTACCTCAACCCTTGTTGGAGGCTGAGGGGGGCTTAACCAAACACAACTTCGAAAAATCATAGCATACTCCTCCACAGCCCACCTAGGTTGAATAATCCTTGTCCTTCAATTCTCACCCTCTTTAACCCTCCTTACCTTATTTACATACCTAGTCATAACATCCTCAACATTCCTTGTATTAAAACTAAATAAATCAACAAGCATCAATATACTAGCTACCTCTTGAGCAAAAGCCCCTGCACTAACAACCCTTACCCCCCTTATTCTACTGTCCCTAGGAGGCCTTCCACCATTAACAGGCTTCATGCCAAAATGACTTATTCTTCAAGAACTAACCAAACAAGATCTAGCGCCTATTGCCACCCTAGCCGCACTCACCGCCCTATTAAGCCTGTACTTTTATTTACGGCTAACATATGCTATAACACTTACCATGTCCCCTAATAACGTAACAGGTACAGCCCCGTGACGCCTTCATTCCTCACAACTAACACTCCCACTTGCCACTTTAACCACAGCAACTATCCTCCTACTCCCACTAACCCCAACAATACTAACTCTATTGACCGTATAAGAGGCTTAGGATAAGATCAGACCGAGGACCTTCAAAGCCCTTAGTGGGAGTGAAAATCTCCCAGCCCCTGATAAAACTTGCGGGACGTTAACCCACATCTCCTGTATGCAAAACAGGTGCTTTAATTAAGCTAAAGCTTTCTAGACAGGTAGGCTTCGATCCTACAAACTCTTAGTTAACAGCTAAGCGCTCAAACCGGCGAGCATCTATCTAGCTTTCCTCCGCCTATTTAAACATAAATAGTAGGCGGAGGAAAGCCCCGGCAAACGTCTAGCTTGCTTCTTTAGATTTGCAATCTAATATGTTAAACACCTCGGAGCTTGGTAAGAAGAGGAATTAAACCTCTGTCTATGGGACTACAATCCACCGCTTAAACATTCAGCCATCCTACCTGTGGCCATCACACGTTGATTCTTCTCGACTAATCACAAAGACATTGGTACCCTTTATCTTGTATTTGGTGCCTGAGCCGGAATAGTAGGAACTGCCCTCAGCCTGCTCATTCGAGCTGAACTGAGCCAGCCTGGAGCCCTACTCGGCGATGATCAGATCTATAATGTAATTGTTACAGCACATGCTTTCGTAATAATTTTCTTTATAGTAATGCCAATCATGATTGGTGGCTTTGGAAACTGACTTATCCCGCTTATAATTGGCGCCCCAGATATAGCATTCCCTCGAATAAATAACATAAGCTTCTGACTCCTCCCCCCATCCTTCCTGCTTCTTCTAGCCTCTTCTGGGGTAGAAGCCGGCGCTGGTACTGGTTGAACAGTTTACCCCCCTCTAGCAGGAAACCTGGCCCATGCAGGTGCATCTGTAGACCTAACTATTTTCTCCCTACATCTTGCAGGGATTTCATCAATTCTAGGGGCAATTAACTTCATTACAACCATCATCAACATGAAACCCCCCGCCACCTCTCAGTATCAGACACCCTTGTTTGTATGGGCTGTCCTAATTACAGCGGTGCTACTGCTCCTGTCCCTCCCTGTTCTTGCCGCCGGCATTACAATACTTCTAACAGATCGTAACCTCAACACTACTTTCTTTGACCCGGCCGGAGGGGGAGATCCTATCCTTTACCAACACCTGTTCTGATTCTTCGGTCACCCTGAAGTTTATATTCTAATTCTCCCTGGCTTCGGAATAATTTCCCATATCGTTGCATATTATTCTGGTAAAAAAGAGCCATTCGGTTACATGGGTATGGTTTGAGCTATGATGGCCATCGGCCTTTTAGGGTTTATCGTATGAGCACATCACATGTTCACAGTCGGGATAGACGTAGACACACGTGCATATTTTACATCAGCCACCATAATTATTGCGATCCCTACTGGTGTTAAAGTCTTCAGCTGACTAGCCACACTTCATGGGGGGTCTATTAAATGAGAGACCCCACTTCTATGAGCACTCGGGTTCATTTTCCTCTTTACAGTAGGAGGGCTAACAGGGATTGTTCTAGCCAACTCTTCACTAGATATTGTTCTGCATGATACATATTATGTAGTTGCCCACTTCCACTACGTACTCTCAATAGGAGCCGTGTTTGCCATTGTAGCTGCCTTCGTGCACTGATTCCCTTTGTTTACAGGTTATACCCTACACAGCACTTGAACAAAAATCCACTTCGGAATCATGTTTGTGGGTGTAAATCTTACCTTCTTCCCTCAACATTTCTTAGGACTAGCTGGAATGCCTCGTCGATACTCAGACTACCCAGATGCTTACACCCTATGAAACACCGTATCTTCTATTGGCTCCATAGTTTCTCTTGTGGCAGTAATTATGTTCCTGTTCATTATCTGGGAAGCATTTGCCTCTAAACGTGAAGTTCTAGCAGTAGAACTAACCATAACCAACGTAGAATGACTCCACGGCTGCCCTCCGCCATACCACACATTTGAGGAGCCTGCATTTGTTCAAATTCGATCAAACTAAACGAGAAAGGGAGGAGTCGAACCCCCGTGTGATGGTTTCAAGCCAACCACATAACCGTTCTGTCACTTTCTTTATAAGACACTAGTAAAACCGACTATTACATCGCCTTGTCGAGGCGTAATTGCGGGTTTAAATCCCGCGTGTCTTAAAACACCAATGGCACATCCCACACAACTAGGTTTACAAGATGCAGCTTCACCAGTAATAGAGGAACTCCTACACTTCCACGACCACGCCTTAATAATTGTTTTTCTTATTAGCACACTAGTTCTTTATATTATTGTGGCCATAGTTTCCACTAAACTAACCAACAAATACATCTTAGACTCCCAAGAAATTGAAATTATTTGAACAATTTTACCTGCAGTAGTTTTAATCCTTATTGCACTCCCCTCCCTTCGCATCCTTTACCTAATAGACGAAATTAATGACCCCCACATTACAATCAAAGCCATGGGCCACCAATGATACTGAAGCTACGAATACACCGATTACGAAGATCTCGGGTTTGACTCATACATAATTCCTACACAAGATCTAACCCCTGGCCAGTTCCGCCTATTAGAAGCTGACCACCGAATAGTGGTCCCCTTAGACTCCCCAGTTCGGGTCTTAGTCTCTGCCGAAGATGTCCTTCATTCATGAGCAGTCCCAGCCCTAGGAATCAAAATAGACGCCGTCCCAGGTCGTCTAAACCAAACAGCTTTCATTACATCCCGACCAGGAGTATTCTACGGACAATGCTCAGAAATCTGCGGTGCAAACCACAGCTTTATACCAATTGTAGTTGAGGTTGTTCCCCTAGAACACTTTGAGAACTGATCTTCATTCATACTTCAAGACGCCTCGCTAAAAAGCTAAACAAGGAGTAGCGCTAGCCTTTTAAGCTAGAGATTGGTGACTACCGACCACCTTTAGCGACATGCCCCAACTCCTCCCACAACCCTGATTTGGCACACTACTCTTTGCCTGAGTGGTCTTCCTAGCCTTCTTCCCTAAAAAAGTAATAGCTCACACCTTTCCTTACCAACCCACACCTCTCAAACCCCAAAAACTAGAGAAAACCTCCTGAAACTGACCCTGAGTGTAAGCTTTTTTGACCAATTTATAAGCACAACATATTTAGGAATTCCCTTAATTGCGCTAGCACTCATATTTCCTTCCATTCTATACCCTACACAAACAAATCGGTGACTAAATAACCGACTTCTTACTTTACAAGACGCATTTATTAACCGCTTCACCCACCAACTACTTCTACCCTTAAATGTAGGAGGACATAAATGAGCTGCCCTTTTAGCATCCTTGATGCTCTTTTTAATTTCACTTAATATGTTAGGACTCTTACCCTACACTTTCACCCCTACCGCCCAATTGTCCCTCAACCTGGGATTTGCAGTCCCCCTTTGATTGGCAACCCTTATTATTGGAATACGAAACCAACCAAACCATGCCCTAGGACATCTTCTACCAGAAGGGACGCCCAATCTCCTAATCCCTATACTTATCGTTATTGAAACAATTAGCCTATTCATCCGACCCCTAGCCCTAGGCGTTCGGCTGACTGCTAATCTAACAGCTGGTCATTTACTCATTCAACTAATCTCCACAGCTGTATTTGTTCTCCTACCACTTATACCTTCTGTAGCCATTCTTACAGCAACAGTTCTAGTTCTATTAACACTTCTAGAGGTCGCCGTAGCTATAATTCAAGCCTACGTCTTCGTACTACTTCTGACACTATACCTACAAGAAAACATCTAATGGCACATCAAGCACACGCATACCATATAGTTGACCCAAGCCCTTGACCCCTGACAGGCGCAATTGCCGCCCTACTAATAACCTCAGGACTTGCAATTTGATTCCACTTCCATTCTACAACTCTCATTGTTCTAGGCACAATTCTTCTCCTCCTAACAATATATCAATGATGACGAGATATCGTACGAGAAGGCACATTCCAAGGCCACCACACACCCCCTGTACAAAAAGGCCTCCGATACGGTATAATCCTTTTTATTACATCAGAAGTCTTCTTCTTTTTAGGCTTCTTCTGAGCCTTCTACCACTCAAGCCTTGCCCCTACCCCTGAGCTAGGAGGCTGCTGACCCCCTACAGGTATTACTACTCTAGACCCCTTTGAAGTTCCCTTACTTAACACAGCAGTACTACTCGCATCGGGGGTAACAGTAACCTGGGCCCACCACAGCATCATAGAAGGAGGACGAAAACAAGCCATTCAATCCCTTACACTCACAATTCTTCTGGGCTTCTATTTTACATTCCTACAAGGCATAGAATACTACGAAGCCCCCTTCACAATTGCAGACGGCGTCTACGGCTCAACCTTCTTCGTAGCTACCGGCTTCCACGGACTACACGTTATTATTGGCTCCACTTTCCTGGCCGTATGCTTACTACGACAAGTCCAGTACCATTTTACATCCGAACACCACTTTGGGTTCGAAGCAGCTGCCTGATACTGACATTTTGTAGACGTTGTCTGACTTTTCTTATACATCTCTATCTACTGATGAGGCTCCTAATCTTTCTAGTATTAAATTAAGTATAAGTGACTTCCAATCACCCGGTCTTGGTTAAATCCCAAGGAAAGATAATGAACCTAGTTTCAACTGTTATCTCTATTGCTCTCGCCCTATCAGTTGCTCTGGCCATCCTGTCCTTTTGATTACCTCTGATAAACCCAGATCATGAGAAATTATCCCCTTACGAGTGTGGTTTTGACCCCCTAGGCACAGCCCGACTTCCGTTCTCCCTCCGATTCTTCCTTGTTGCTATTCTATTTCTCCTATTTGATTTAGAAATTGCCCTTCTACTACCACTTCCTTGAGGAGACCAATTAACCTCCCCCACACTTACATTTCTATGAGCCTCCATCGTTTTAATTCTCCTCACCTTGGGACTTATTTACGAATGACTCCAAGGCGGCCTAGACTGAGCCGAATCGGCGATTAGTTTAAATAAAACTCTTGATTTCGGCTCAAACGCTTATGGTTAAACCCCATAATCCCCTAATGACCCCCGTACACTTTGCTTTCTCATCCGCTTTCATCCTAGGCCTTACAGGCTTGGCATTTCACCGAACCCATCTTCTCTCTGCCCTCCTATGTCTAGAAGGAATAATACTCTCCCTGTTCATTGCCCTCTCCCTTTGAACTGTTCAATTAAACGCCACAAGCTTCTGCACAGCCCCTATATTGTTACTAGCTTTCTCAGCCTGTGAAGCAAGCGCAGGACTCGCTCTACTGGTAGCAACAGCCCGCACTCATGGAACCGACCACCTTCAAAGCCTCAACCTACTTCAATGCTAAAAGTCCTCATCCCTACTTTAATACTTGTCCCAACTGCCTGACTTACCCCAGCCAAATGACTCTGACCTACAACCCTCGCCCACAGCATATTAATTGCACTTATTAGCCTCTCATGACTAAAACATGCGATAGAAACAGGTTGATCTACCCTAAACCTATCTATAGCAACAGACCCCCTATCTACACCCCTACTAGTTCTTACATGTTGACTTCTCCCCCTTATAATTCTAGCAAGCCAAAACCACACAGCAACAGAACCTATCAATCGTCAACGCATGTACATTTCATTACTAACATCCCTTCAAATTTTCCTCATTCTAGCCTTCGGCGCAACCGAAGTAATCATATTTTATGTTATATTTGAAGCAACTCTTATCCCAACCCTAATCCTCATCACTCGATGAGGAAATCAAACAGAACGCCTCAACGCAGGGGTCTACTTCTTATTCTATACATTGGCAGGCTCCCTTCCCCTACTTGTCGCCCTTCTCCTCCTCCAAAACTACACCGGGACACTCTCCTTATTTACCCTACCATTCTCTCACCCTCTCCACCTCTCATCTAATGCTGACAAGCTATGATGAGCAGGCTGCCTACTAGCATTTCTTGTTAAAATACCACTATACGGCGTTCATCTTTGACTACCCAAAGCACACGTTGAAGCCCCTGTTGCAGGATCAATAGTACTTGCTGCAGTCCTCCTTAAACTAGGGGGCTACGGAATAATGCGAATAATTATTATGTTAGACCCACTTACCAAAGAACTAAGCTACCCTTTTCTTGTCTTCGCGTTATGGGGGGTGATCATGACAGGCTCAATCTGTCTCCGCCAAACTGACCTAAAATCCCTAATTGCATATTCCTCAGTAAGTCACATAGGCTTAGTGGTTGGGGGCATCCTTATTCAAACCCCCTGAGGGTTTACAGGAGCCCTAATCCTCATAATTGCCCACGGGTTAACATCTTCTGCTTTATTTTGTTTAGCCAACACAAACTACGAACGAACACACAGCCGAACCATGCTCCTGGCACGTGGTCTACAAATTATTCTTCCCTTAATAACAGCCTGATGGTTTATTGCTAGCCTTGCTAATCTCGCACTTCCCCCACTACCTAATTTAATAGGAGAACTTATAATTATTACCTCCCTGTTCAACTGATCATGGTGAACAATTGTATTAACCGGAGGAGGAACCCTTATCACTGCGAGCTACTCTCTCTACATGTTCTTAATGACCCAACGAGGCCCCCTCCCCTCACACATCATTGGTCTCGAACCCTCCCACTCACGAGAACATCTACTTATGGCCCTTCACCTTCTTCCGCTTCTACTCCTCATTCTTAAGCCCGAATTGATCTGAGGCTGAACCAACTGTAGATATAGTTTGAACGAAAACATTAGATTGTGATTCTAAAAATAGGGGTTAAAACCCCCTTATCCACCGAGGAAGGTTCGCTAACAGATGAACCCTGCTAAGTTTCATCACCCCGGTTGAACTCCGGGACTGTCCCCGAAACTTTACTCCCAAAGGATAATAGTTCATCCGTCGGTCTTAGGAACCGAAAACTCTTGGTGCAACTCCAAGTGGTAGTTATGCACACTCCTTCCATTATTATGACCTCAAGCCTGCTCATGATCTTTTCCCTGTTGATTTATCCTGTGCTGACAACCCTAAACCCCCTCCCCCGAAAAGAAGACTGAGCCCATACACATGTAAAGACGGCGGTAAAACTAGCCTTTTTTGTTAGTCTCCTCCCCCTTTTCTTATTCCTTAGTGAGGGAGCAGAAACCATTGCTTCCTCATCAAGCTGAATAAATACACTAACTTTTGACATTAACCTCAGCTTAAAATTTGACCACTACTCCGTCATCTTTACACCTGTTGCTTTATATGTCACATGGTCAATCCTAGAGTTTGCCTCCTGATATATACACGCTGACCCTAATATAAACCGGTTCTTTAAATATCTTTTAATTTTCCTAATTGCAATAATTATCCTAGTTACAGCAAACAACCTCTTCCAGCTCTTTATTGGGTGAGAGGGGGTTGGAATCATATCTTTCCTCCTAATTGGTTGATGACATGGCCGGGCGGACGCAAACACTGCAGCCCTACAAGCAGTTATTTACAACCGAGTGGGGGACATCGGCCTAATCTTCGCAATAGCATGAATAGTATCCCACCTCAACTCATGAGAACTGCAACAAATCTTTGCAGCCGCTAAAAACTTTGACCTTACCTACCCGCTCCTTGGATTAATCGTAGCCGCTACGGGTAAGTCCGCCCAATTCGGACTACACCCATGACTCCCTGCTGCCATGGAAGGTCCTACACCAGTATCTGCCCTACTTCACTCTAGCACTATAGTTGTTGCAGGAATCTTCCTTCTAGTCCGAATGAGCCCCCTTCTAGAAAATAATTCCACCGCTCTTACCACTTGCTTATGCCTTGGAGCCCTAACCACGCTATTTACAGCCACATGCGCTTTAACCCAAAACGACATTAAAAAAATTGTTGCATTCTCAACATCCAGTCAGCTAGGCTTAATAATAGTAACAATCGGGCTAAACCAGCCCCAACTAGCATTTCTTCACATCTGTACCCACGCCTTCTTTAAAGCAATACTCTTCCTATGTTCAGGCTCTATTATTCATAGCCTTAATGACGAACAAGACATTCGCAAAATAGGAGGGATGCACCGCCTTACCCCCTTCACCTCTACCTGCCTCACCATCGGAAGCCTAGCCCTCACGGGCACCCCTTTCCTAGCCGGCTTCTTCTCTAAAGATGCTATTATTGAAGCCCTCAACACCTCATATCTTAACGCCTGAGCCCTTACCTTAACCCTCCTAGCCACCTCCTTCACAGCAATCTACAGCCTACGCGTTATTTATTTCGTCTCGATGGGTAACCCCCGCTTTAATTCACTTTCCCCCATCAACGAAAACAACCCTGCAGTCCTTAATCCCATCAAACGCCTAGCTTGAGGAAGCATTGTAGCTGGCCTTCTAATTACCTCTAACCTAGTCCCATTAAAAACACCAGTGATATCTATGCCACCCATGCTCAAACTAGCCGCCTTAGCTGTTACAATCCTCGGATTAATAATCGCCCTAGAACTTGCATCCCTGGCAAGTAAACAGTTCAAACCTGCCCCCTACCTTCCTACCTTCCGCTTCTCAAACATGCTTGGCTTTTTCCCCATAATCATGCACCGCTTCCCTCCCGCAATAAGCCTAGGAATAGGCCAGTCCATTGCTAGCCAAATAATCGACCAAACCTGATTAGAAAAAACAGGCCCCAAAGCTACAGCCAAACTTAATAACCCACTTATTACCTCAACAAGTAATACCCAACGAGGTCTAGTAAAAACATACCTTATTTTCTTTCTTATCACCCTAATATTTGCCCTATTAATCTTCTTTATTTAAACAGCCCGAAGAGTACCCCGACTTAACCCTCGAGTTAACTCCAAAACCACAAACAAAGTCAAGAGAAGAACCCCAGCACTAACAACTAACATTCACCCGCCCTCTGAATACATCACCGCCACCCCTCCATTATCCGCACGAAAGATGTAAAAAGGTCCTCACTCATCAGCCGAACCAGAAAAACCCCCGACCCACTCATGCCAAAACTTACTAGCCACTCCAACCACAACAGCCATGTAACAACACATGTAAGCCACAACTGTCGGGTTAACCCAAGATTCAGGGTAAGGTTCTGCAGCTAAAGCTGCAGAATACGCAAACACAACTAGCATTCCACCTAAATAGATCAAGAAAAGAATCAGAGCCAAGAAAGGACTTCCAAATTCTACAAGAACTCCACACCCCACCCCCGCCACCATTACCAGTCCAAGGGCACCAAAAAAAGGAGAAGGATTTGAAGCAACCGCAATCGCCCCTACGATTCAACAAATTAAAAAACAAATAACAGTAAAGCACATAATTTCTGCCAGGGCTCTAACCAGGACTTATGGCTTGAAAAACCATCGTTGTTATTCAACTACAGAAACTTTGTTAATGGCTAGCCTCCGCAAAACGCATCCTCTCCTAAAAATCGCAAACGACGCCCTAGTAGACCTTCCAGCCCCCTCCAACATCTCGGTCTGGTGAAATTTCGGTTCATTACTTGGACTCTGTCTCATTGCCCAAATCCTTACAGGCCTATTCCTAGCTATACACTATACATCAGACATTGCCACAGCCTTTTCATCTGTTGCCCACATTTGTCGAGATGTAAACTATGGCTGGCTAATCCGTAATATACATGCCAACGGGGCCTCCTTTTTCTTTATCTGCATTTATGCACACATTGGACGAGGACTTTACTACGGTTCCTACCTCTATAAAGAAACCTGAAACATTGGAGTCATCCTTCTCCTTCTAGTAATAATAACAGCTTTTGTTGGTTACGTTCTCCCCTGAGGGCAAATATCTTTCTGAGGGGCCACTGTCATTACCAACCTTTTATCCGCCATCCCCTATGTCGGAAATACCCTAGTTCAATGAATCTGGGGCGGGTTTTCTGTAGATAATGCTACCCTTACTCGCTTCTTTGCATTCCACTTCTTGTTTCCCTTCGTAATTGCAGGTGCTACTCTTCTTCACCTCCTTTTCCTTCATGAATCAGGCTCTAACAATCCCCTCGGGCTTAATTCTGATGCAGACAAAATCTCCTTCCACCCATACTTTTCATATAAGGATCTGCTAGGGTTCGCAGCCCTACTTATTGCACTAACATCCCTGGCACTTTTCTCACCAAACCTGTTAGGAGACCCAGATAACTTCACCCCGGCCAATCCTCTTGTTACACCACCCCACATTAAACCCGAATGATACTTCTTATTTGCTTATGCTATTCTTCGATCAATCCCAAACAAACTTGGAGGAGTCCTTGCATTACTAGCCTCAATCTTAATCCTTATATTAGTTCCAATCCTTCACACCTCTAAACAGCGTGCCCTGACTTTCCGCCCTTTAACCCAATTCCTATTTTGAGCTCTAATTGCCGACGTGGCAATTCTCACCTGAATCGGGGGCATACCCGTAGAACATCCTTTTATTATTATCGGCCAAATCGCATCCATCCTGTACTTCTCACTTTTCCTATTCCTAATGCCAGCAGCTGGATGGGCCGAAAATAAAGTCCTTGAGTGACGATGTACTAATAGTTCAGAGACTAGAACGCCGGTCTTGTAAGCCGGATGCCGGAGGTTAAAGTCCCCCTTAGTACTCAAAGAGAGGAGATTTTAACTCCCACCTCTAACTCCCAAAGCTAGAATTCTAAACTAAACTACTCTTTGAAATTTATAATAATATAATATTTACATTATACCATTCATGGTTTTTACACATGCTATGTATTATAACCTAATTAAGATATTAACCATTTCTCCTTTAATGCATACCTTGAAGGTAAGACATACAGACATATTAATGAAATATCAACATATTCATTTACATTATACCATTCATGGTTTTTACACATGCTATGTATTATAACCTAATTAAGATATTAACCATTTCTCCTTTAATGCATACCTTGAAGGTAAGACATACAGACATATTAATGAAATATCAACATATTCATTTACATTATACCATTCATGGTTTTTACACATGCTATGTATTATAACCTAATTAAGATATTAACCATTTCTCCTTTAATGCATACCTTGAAGGTAAGACATACAGACATATTAATGAAATATCAACATATTCATTTACATTATACCATTAAATAACCTGTATTGAACTTAAAATATGGGTGATTATACATAGTTGTTTATTCACCATTTCAAGTGATATCAAACAATCATGCACAGTAAGAACCTAGCAATAATTTATTACTTAATGCATGAACTTATTGAAGGTGAGAGACAATAATTGTGGGGGTTTCTCATAGTGAATTATTCCTGGCATTTGGTTCCTATTTCAGGGCCATAAATCTAATTTCTCCCCACAGATTTATTGACGCTTGCATAAGTTAATGGTGGAAATCATTTAACTCGTTACCCAGCAAGCCGAGCATTCATTCCAGAGTGTAAGGGGTTTTCTTTTCTCTTTTTCCTTTCATAACCATTTCATAGTGATTGGAAAAAGCAAATAAAGGTAGTATTAATCAAACTTGTTTCAAATAAATACGTGTGATTATGTTAAGAAATATTCTTATATATTTGCATAACTGATATCATGTACATAAGTAGTTGATTTACTCGAAACATAACTATAAGAATATCCCCGGGGGTTTTTCTCGTTAAACCCCCCTACCCCCCTAAACCCCTGAGATCCTTAACACTCCTGTAAACCCCCGGAAACAGGAAGAATCCCAAGTAATTTAAAAAATAAGATTATTGAATTAAAATGTGTTTATTATACTAATGTAATCTTTAATTT